GCCGCTTGATGATATTAGTATTAGTAATATTAAAGCAATTTTTTATGAATTATCATACGTGTCACAAGCATATGTATTTTACAAATTATCACAAATTCAAGTTAGTAACTCGTTAAAATCTGTTATTCAACAATATCAAGGAATCCCCCCTTTTCTTAAGCCTAAAATAAAGGATTTTTTTGAAACACGAGGAAGGGTTCATTCAAAATTAACAGATAAGAAACTTTCGAATTATGAAACGAATCAATGGAAAAACTGGTTAAGAGGACATTATCAATACCATTTATCTCAGACCAGATGGTCTAGATTAATACCAGAAAAATGGAGAAATACAATTCATCCGCGTCGTATAGCTAAAAAGGAAAATTTAAGAAAATGGCGTTCATATGAAAAAGACCAATTAATTGATTCCAAAAAACAATTTGAAGTACATTCATTATCTAATCAAAAAGATAATTTTCTAAAATACTATATATATGATCTTTTATCATATAAATTTCTTAATTATGAAAATAAAACGGAATGCTTTTTTTATAGACCTCTCTTTCAAGGAAATAAGAACCAAGAAATTTCTTATAACACGCCTAAAGAAACCTTTTTTGATATACTGAGGAACATCCCCATTAAAAATGATCTAGGAAGGGTCGATATTCTATATATGGCAAACCCAACCGATAGAAAATTTTTTGATTGGAAAATTTTCCATTTTTATCTTAGGCAAAAAGTTGATATTGAGGCCTGGATCAGAATCGATACCAATAGGAATAAAAATACTCAAATAATTTCTAAAAAAGATCTTTTTTATCTTATGATTCCAGAAATCAATCCACCAAATTTCTACAAAAGATTTTTTGATTGGATGGGAATGAATGAAAAAATGCTAAAGCATTCCACATCGAATCTGGAACCTTGGTTCTTCCCAGAATTTGTGTTACTTTATAAGACATATAAAATGAAACCTTGGTTTATACCAAGCAAATTACTTCTTTTAAATTTAAATAATAAAAAAATAAAGGAAAAAGGAAGTTTTTTGATAGCATTGAATAAAAAGCATCGAAATCAAGAAGAAAAAGAACCCACAAATCGAGAAGATCGGAGATCCGTTCTATCACAACAAAAAAATATGGAAGAAAATTATGCAATATCAGACGAGAAAAAGAAAAAACAATACAAAAGAAACACGGAAGCAGGACTAGATTTCTTCCTGAAACGTTATTTGCTTTTTCAATTGAGATGGGATGAGACTTTGAATCAAAGAATGATCAATAATATCAGGGTATATTGTCTCCTGCTTAGACTGATCGATCCAAGAAAAATTATTATATCCTCGATTCAAAAGAAACAAATACATTTGGATATAGTGCTGATTCAGAAGAATTTAACTCTTTCAGAATTGATGAAGAAGGGAGTATTGATTTTAGAACCCATTCGTCTGTCTGGAAAAACAGATGGACAATTTATTATGTATCAAACCATAGGTATTTCGTTGGTTCATAAGAGTAAGTACCAAACGAATCAAAAATACCAAGAGCAGGGATATCTTTCTAACAATCATTTTGATGAAACTATTTCACCACGTCAGAGAATAGCCGGAAATAGAGACAAAAATGATTTTGATTTACTTGTTCCTGAAAATATTTTATCATTTAGATGTCGTAGAAAATTGAGAATTCTAATTTGTTTCAATTCAAAGAATAGAAATTATAGAGATAGAAATCCCGTATTTTGGAACAGAAAGAACGTAAAAAATCGCAGCCAAGCTTTACATGCCAATAACCATCTTGATAGAGAGAAAAATCAATTAATGAAATTAAAGCTCTTTCTTTGGCCTAATTATCGATTCGAAGATTTAGCTTGTATGAATCGTTATTGGTTTGATACCAATAATGGCAGTCGTTTCAATATGTTAAGGATACATCTGTACCCACGATTTAAAATTTGTAGATAATACACTCTTTCTATATATCCTATACCCTATAATTATATACCCTATCCTATATAGAGTATAGGAAAACAAACAAATACACAGATCACATATCTTGTCTGACATTTCATTCTAGTATCCAATATGAAATGAATAATTTCTCAATTAGATCTCGAAATGAATCAACAAAATCTTCTTCGTTTTAGGTTTAAATTCTTCGATGCAAAAATGTACCAATCTTTTTCTATTCCTATCTAATCAATCCAATTTGAAATTGGATTGATTGATTTGAATTCATAAAATTAGGATTTCATAAAGAAATTTTGCTTAGATTATTGTATTCAAATTAATAGCATTATTATTACTATCCATATCTGTAAAAAGGAGGGGAATTTTTTTATGGTAAAAAATTCATTCATTTCGGTTATTTCTCAAAAAGAAAATGAAGAAAACAAAGGGTCTGTTGAATTTCAAGTATTCAGTTTCACTACTAAGATAAGGAGACTTACTTCCCATTTGGAATTGCACAAAAAAGACTTTTCGTCTCAGAGAGGTTTGCGAAAAATTTTGGGCAAACGTCAACGACTGCTGGCCTATTTGTCAAAAAGAAATAGAGGGCGCTATAAAGAATTAATTGGTAAGTTGGATATTCGAGAGATAAAAACTCGTTAATTTGGTGCGTGCTACCGTCTGAGCTTAGTCGTTTTAATTTTGATGAACTTCTTTTTAATTTCAGCAATGCATGGAAGAATGACTCGGGAAAAACTTATGATTGCACCAACTCCAAGAAAAGACCTCATGATAGTCAATATGGGCCCTCACCACCCATCAATGCATGGTGTTCTTCGACTGATCGTTACTCTCGATGGTGAAGATGTTATTGACTGTGAACCAATATTGGGTTATTTACATAGAGGGATGGAGAAAATTGCGGAAAATCGAACAATTATACAATATTTGCCTTATGTGACACGCTGGGATTATTTAGCTACTATGTTCACAGAAGCAATAACTGTAAATGGACCCGAGCAGCTGGGCAATATTCAAGTACCTAAAAGGGCTAGCTATATCAGAGCTATTATGTTGGAGTTGAGTCGTATCGCTTCCCATTTGTTATGGCTTGGCCCTTTTATGGCAGATATTGGGGCACAGACTCCTTTCTTCTATATTTTTCGAGAACGAGAATTAATATATGACCTATTTGAAGCTGCTACCGGTATGCGCATGATGCATAATTATTTTCGTATCGGAGGAGTCGCTGCTGATCTACCTCATGGCTGGATAGATAAATGTTTGGATTTTTGTGATTATTTTTTAGGCGGGGTTGCTGAATATCAAAAGCTTATTACGCGGAATCCTATTTTTTTAGAACGAGTTGAAGGCGTAGGCATTATTGGCGGAGAAGAAGCACTAAATTGGGGTTTATCGGGGCCAATGCTACGAGCTTCCGGAATAGAATGGGATCTTCGTAAAGTTGATCGTTATGAGTGTTACGACGAATTTGATTGGGAGATTCAATGGCAAAAAGAAGGAGATTCATTAGCTCGGTATTTAGTACGAATCAGTGAAATGACAGAATCTATAAAAATTATCCAACAGGCTCTGGAAGGAATTCCAGGGGGTCCCTTTGAGAATTTAGAAAGCCGCCGCTTTGATAGAATAAAAGACCCTGAATGGAATGATTTTGAATATCGATTTATTAGTAAAAAACCTTCTCCAACTTTTGAATTGTCCAAACAAGAACTTTATGTAAGAGTCGAAGCACCAAAAGGAGAATTGGGAATTTTTCTGATAGGAGATCGGAGCGTTTTTCCTTGGAGATGGAAAGTCCGACCGCCGGGTTTTATAAACTTGCAAATTCTTCCACAGCTAGTTAAAAGAATGAAATTGGCTGATATTATGACGATACTAGGCAGCATAGATATCATTATGGGAGAAGTTGATCGGTGAAATGATAATTGATACAACAGAAATACAAGCCCTCAATTCTTTTTTCAAATTGGAATCCTTAAAAAAAGCCTACGAGATCATATGGATGCTTGCCCCTATTTTCATTCTTGTATTAGGAATTACACTAGGTGTACTAGTAATTGTTTGGTTAGAAAGAGAAATATCTGCAGGGATACAACAACGTATTGGGCCCGAATACGCGGGGCCTTTAGGAATTCTTCAAGCTTTAGCAGATGGTACAAAACTACTTTTCAAAGAGAATCTTCTTCCATCTAGAGGAGATACTCGCTTATTCAGTCTCGGACCATCCATAGCAGTCATATCCATTTTACTAAGTTATTCAGTAATTCCTTTTAGCTATCGCTTTATTCTAGCCGATCTTAGTATTGGTGTTTTTTTGTGGATCGCCGTTTCAAGCCTTGCTCCCGTCGGACTGCTTATGTCGGGATATGGATCAAACAATAAATATTCCTTTTTAGGTGGATTAAGGGCTGCTGCTCAATCAATTAGTTATGAAATACCATTAACTCTATGTGTATTATCAATATCTCTACGTGTGATTCGGTAAGACACAAAATTTCCCCTATTTCTTTTCAGAAAGTTAAATGATTTGAATATCTATTTTTTTATTCATCATTGAGTTGATGAATTAAACCAGATAGTTATATGAGTGAAATAAAACGGCTTCAAAATTTGTTGTTAAAGGAATTCAATCTCATTTCCTATGTACAAGAATTAAGTGAAAGTAAACATAAGCAGTCGAGACTGTTTACCCCAAGATTGATTGATTAGTCATCATGGCTTGAAGCGGGTTCAAAAGATCAACCATATAGGGTTTTTATTATACTATTACCATAGATGTATTACCCTACTAATGAGAGATTTCAAAAAAACGAGTGGATGGTTAGGAAGACCAAGATACACAAAGGGTTAGTAATGGAGATTCTGTAAATTATCCAATAGGATATTTTTTTATAGAAAAGCAATTCAAATTGGGGCTTAAAATTGGTAGAAATGATTAAGAAGTACTCCCCACGATTTCGATCCAGAGTATGTTCCTATCCACTGATTAAGTAAATAACTATCAAGAACGAAGAAATCTTTTATTTTGTATTTTTTGGATTTT